GCCCACGTAGCTTAATTAAAGCACAGCACTGAAGATGCTGAGACGAGCCCTAAAAAGCTCCGTGAGCACAAAGGTTTGGTCCCTACCTTACAGTCAATTGTAGCTAAACTTACACATGCAAGTATCCGCACCCCAGTGAAAATGCCCTTGCATTCTCCCCACAGAGAACAAGGAGCTGGTATCAGGCACCATTTATGCCCATAACACCTTGCTATGCCACACCCTCAAGGGAACTCAGCAGTGATAAACTTTGAATATAAGCGAAAGCTTGAATCAGTTATAGCTCACAGAGTCGGTCAATCTCGTGCCAGCCACCGCGGTTATACGAAAGACTCAAATTGACAGAAATCGGCGTAAAGAGTGATTAAGGAAGAACCTCTACCAGAGCCAAACAGCTAGTAAGCCGTCACACGCACTAGCAAGCCGGAAGAACTTTACTAAAGTAGCCCTGCCACCCCTGAATTCACGACAGCCGGGAAACAAACTGGGATTAGATACCCCACTATGCCCAGCCTCAAACTATGACTCAATACAAAGCACTTCCGCCCGGGAACTACGAGCTCCAGCTTAAAACCCAAAGGACTTGGCGGTGCCCCACCCACCTAGAGGAGCCTGTTCTATAATCGATAACCCCCGCTTAACCTCACCACTTCTTGCCAATACCGCCTATATACCACCGTCGCCAGCCCACCCCGTGAGGGAAAGTAGGCACAATGATTACCACCAAAACGTCAGGTCAAGGTGTAGCGTATGAAGTGGAAAGAAATGGGCTACATTCTCTAACTTAGAGCACACGAAAAATCATATGAAATTAGATTAGAAGGAGGATTTAGTAGTAAAAAGAAACAATAGTGTTCTTTTTAAATTGGCCCTGGGGCGCGCACACACCGCCCGTCACCCTCTTCAACTAAACCAACACAATTTTTAATACACAAAATAAGTAAAAGAAGAGGTAAGTCGTAACATGGTAAGTATACCGGAAGGTGTGCTTGGAATACAAAATGTAGCTTAATAAAGCAATTCGCTTACACCGAATAGATGCCCGCTTAAACCGGACCATTTTGCCAGCCATACTTCTAGTTCAATTACACCACATATCCCAAGTAATCATAAATTAAAACATTACCTAGTTTTAGTAAAGGAGATAGAACAAAAAATAGGAACAATAGACTAAGTACCGCAAGGGAACGATGAAATAGAAATGAAAGAACTCATTAAAGCACAAAAAAGCAAAGACTCGTCCTTGTACCTTTTGCATCATGGTCTAACAAGTCAACCCAAGCAAAAAGACTTTTAGCTTGACCCCCCGAAACTAAGCGAGCTACTCCTGAATAGCCTCAAGAGCAAACCCGTCTCTGTAGCAAAAGAGTGGGAAAATTTACGAGTAGCGGTGATAGACCTAACGAGCTTAGTGATAGCTGGTTGCTCGAGAAAAGAACATAAATTCTGCCTTAAAACTTAGTCACTATTAAAGTGCACCCTCAGCTTTAAGAGTTATTCAAATGAGGTACAGCTCATTTGAAACAGAAAACAACCTGGAACCTAGGTAAAGATTACACTTTTTAAGGTCTTGATCAAGTTGGCCTAAAAGCAGCCACCTTCGAGGAAAGCGTCACAGCTCAAATGAACCACCACACAAATACCTACAACTCTCTCTGACCCTACCAAATTATCGAGTCCATTTATATTAATATAAAAAAGTTTATGTTAGAACTAGTAACAAGAAATGAACTTCTCTTAATGCAAGTGTACATCAGATTGAACTAATCACTGATAAATACCGGCCCCTTACTGAGGGAAATGTAAAAACCCTTCAAGAAAATTCTACACAATTAGCCGTTAAACTTACACAAGAGCATCTCAAGAAAGATTAAAAGGTGTGGAAGGAACTCGGCAAACATGAACTTCGCCTGTTTACCAAAAACATCGCCTCTTGCAACTCACATATAAGAGGTAACGCCTGCCCAGTGACCATGTGTTCAACGGCCGCGGTATTCTGACCGTGCAAAGGTAGCGTAATCACTTGTCTTTTAAATAAAGACCAGTATGAATGGCATCACGAGAGTTCAACTGTCTCCCACACCCAATCAGTGAAACTGATCTCCCCGTGCAGAAGCGGGGATAAAACCATAAGACGAGAAGACCCCATGGAGCTTTAAACTAAAGGCACTAGCTTCTTATTATACCCAAGGACAAAATATTTAACTAGCTAAAGTGACCTGTCGTTTTCGGTTGGGGCGACCACGGAGAAAAGCAAATCCTCCGAAATGAAAGGGACAACCCTTAGCCAAGACCCACAATTCTAAGCAATGGAATATCTAACACACCGATCCAATCAAATTGATCAACGAACCAAGTTACCCTGGGGATAACAGCGCAATCTATTTTCAGAGTTCATATCGACAAATAGGTTTACGACCTCGATGTTGGATCAGGGCCTCCTAGCGGTGCAGCCGCTGCTAAGGGTTCGTTTGTTCAACGATTAAAGCCCTACGTGATCTGAGTTCAGACCGGAGTAATCCAGGTCAGTTTCTATCTATGCAAGAATTTTCCTAGTACGAAAGGACCAGAAAAATGTGGCCACTACCCCGCTATGCCACACTCTAAATTAATGTAAACAACTTAATTAAATAAGAGCTTGCAATCAAATGCAAGATTAGCATTTGTTGGTGTGGCAGAGCCCGGTAAATGCGAAAGACCTAAGTCCTTTGACCCAGGGGTTCAATTCCCCTCATCAGCTATGTTTGTTATCCTTACTCACCTTGTCAATTTCTTGCTATATATTATTCCAATCCTCTTAGCCGTGGCTTTTCTAACACTTGTTGAACGAAAAGTACTAGGATATATACAACTTCGCAAAGGCCCCAATATTGTAGGCCCAACCGGCATTCTTCAACCAGTGGCTGACGGCTTAAAACTATTCTTAAAGGAGCCTATTCGCCCATCTACCTCCTCACAATTCCTATTCATGCTTACACCAACGATGGCCTTAACCTTAGCCATATCTATTTGAACCCCTCTACCAATACCATTTTCACTAGTAGAGATCAACCTTAGTATTCTATTTATTTTGGCGATCTCAAGCCTAACTGTTTACTCCATTTTAGGATCAGGTTGATCGTCCAATTCAAAATACGCTCTTATTGGAGCTCTACGAGCTGTTGCCCAAACAATCTCCTACGAGGTTACACTAGCACTAATCCCTCTATGCCTAATTATATTTACCGGCAGCTTCACTCTGTACAGTTTTAATACATCTCAAGAATGGGTCTGACTAATCGCCCCCGGATGACCTATAGCCATAATATGATACATCTCGACACTAGCAGAAACAAACCGAGCTCCATTCGACCTTACTGAGGGAGAATCCGAACTAGTTTCCGGCTTCAACGTCGAATATGCCGGAGGACCATTTGCCTTATTTTTTTTAGCAGAATACGCCAACATTCTCATGATAAATACGCTATCCGCCGTCCTATTTCTGGGCTCCTACCACTTTATCTTGCAATCCCCTGTTATGCTAATAATAAAAGCTACTGCGTTATCTATGCTCTTTCTCTGAGTTCGAGCCTCCTATCCACGCTTTCGATATGATCAACTCATACACCTTGTATGAAAAAATTTTCTACCAATTACCCTCGCCCTGACAATCTGACATATTGCCCTCCCAATTTCAACTGCAGGACTTCCCCCACAAATTTAGGAAATGTGCCCGAAAACTAAGGATCACTTTGATAGAGTGAAACATAGGGGTTAAAACCCCCTCATTTCCTTAAAAAAATAGGAATTGAACCTACCCCTGAGAGATCAAAACTCTCTGTACTCCCACTATACTACTTTCTAGTAAAGTCAGCTAAAAAAGCTTTTGGGCCCATACCCCAAACATGTTGGTTAAACCCCTTCCTCTACTAATGAGCCCACTAGTACTATCCACTCTTCTATCAAGTCTAGCCCTAGGAACTATAATTACAGCATCCAGCCATCACTGACTTCTAGCCTGAATGGGTCTTGAAATTAACACACTAGCGATTATCCCCTTAATAGCCAAAATACATCACCCTCGGGCAATTGAAGCCGCAACAAAATATTTCATTACACAAGCTGCTGCATCAGCCATAATTCTATTCTCTAGCATCACTAATGCATGAGCTACGGGAGAATGAGACATTATAAATCTAACTTCCCACCTATCAACAACAACCATGTTAATAGCCATCTTAATAAAGCTTGGAGTTGCACCCTTTCATTTTTGACTCCCCGAAGTCTTGCAAGGCATTGACTTAACAACAGGACTAATCCTGTCTACATGACAGAAACTAGCCCCAATAGTCCTTCTCCTTCAAATCTCCACAAGCCTAAACCCTCAACTCCTATTTACTGCAGGTATCATCTCCACAGTTATTGGTGGATGGGGCGGATTAAATCAAACACAACTCCGAAAAATTTTAGCCTACTCATCAGTTGCCCACCTTGGCTGAATAATAGCAGCCTTAACTATTTCCCTTCAACTCACCGTCCTTAACTTAATTATTTATATTATTATAACAACAGCCGTGTTTTTAACACTAAAAATATTATCTTCAACTAAAATCTCCACCCTATCCTCATCATGACAAAAAACACCAACACTAACTGCCATATTTACACTAATACTCCTCTCAATGGGCGGACTCCCTCCTCTAACAGGATTTATGCCCAAATGACTTATTCTTCAAGAAATAACAAAACAAAATGCCACAGTTCTAGCTACTGTAATAGCCCTGTCAGCACTCTTAAGCCTATTTTTTTATATTCGATTAGCCTATGCTCTAACACTCACAACACACCCAAACACAACCCACTCCACTCAACTGTGACGTTTTTCAACCGTTCAACCAAAACTTCTCTTAGCAACATCAACAATAACCTCAGTCACTCTTCTTCCAATCACACCCCTTCTGCTGTCTCTCATACCATAGGAACTTAGGATAACCAGACCAAAAGCCTTCAAAGCTTTCAGCAGGAGTTAAACCCTCCTAGTTTCTGTTAAGACTTGCAGGACTCTATCCAACATCACCTGAATGCAACTCAGATACTTTTATTAAGCTAAAGCCTTTCTAGAAAGACGGGCCTCGATCCCGTAAAAATTTAGTTAACAGCTAAAAGCTCAATCCAGCGAGCTTCATTCTACTTCTCCCGCCTCTTAAAACGGGAGAAGCCCCGGCGAGTTTCATCTCGCTTCTTAAGATTTGCAATCTTACGTGCGGTACACCACGGAGCCTGGTAAAAAAAGGACTTGAACCTTTGTTCGTGGAGCTACAATCCGCCGCCTAACCCTCGGCCATTCTACCTGTGGCAATCACACGTTGACTTTTTTCGACAAATCACAAAGACATTGGCACCCTTTATCTAGTTTTTGGTGCCTGGGCCGGAATGGTTGGAACTGCCCTTAGCCTATTAATTCGAGCGGAACTGAGCCAGCCCGGAACACTGCTTGGAGACGACCAAATTTACAATGTAGTTGTTACCGCTCATGCCTTCGTAATAATTTTTTTTATGGTAATGCCCATCATAATGGGAGGCTGTGGAAACTGACTTGTCCCTCTAATAATTGGAGCTCCGGACATGGCCTTCCCGCGAATAAATAACATAAGCTTCTGACTTCTTCCCCCGTCTTTCCTTCTACTTCTAGCGTCGTCTGGCGTAGAAGCAGGGGCCGGGACGGGCTGAACTGTCTACCCGCCTTTGGCCGGAAACCTGGCTCACGCCGGAGCATCCGTGGACCTAACTATTTTTTCTTTACACCTTGCCGGAGTCTCCTCAATTTTAGGTGCTATTAACTTTATTACTACAACAATTAACATGAAACCACCAGCAATGTCACAATACCAAACACCGTTGTTTGTATGATCTGTACTAATTACAGCGATTCTTCTACTACTCTCACTTCCCGTTCTTGCTGCAGGTATCACAATACTACTCACAGATCGAAACCTCAACACGACCTTTTTTGACCCTGCTGGAGGTGGAGACCCCGTATTATATCAACACCTGTTTTGATTCTTTGGTCACCCTGAAGTTTATATCTTGATTCTACCAGGATTTGGCATAATCTCACACATTGTAACATATTATTCTGGCAAAAAAGAACCATTTGGTTATATAGGCATAGTCTGAGCTATAATATCAATTGGCCTACTAGGTTTTATTGTTTGAGCCCACCACATATTCACCGTAGACCTAAATGTGGACACCCGAGCCTACTTTACCTCAGCAACAATGATTATTGCAATTCCAACGGGTGTAAAAGTATTCAGCTGATTAGCTACTATGCATGGAGGAACCATTAAATGGGATGCAGCCATATTATGAGCTCTGGGCTTCATCTTTTTATTTACAGTAGGAGGTCTCACCGGCATTGTCCTGGCCAACTCCTCATTAGACATTGTCCTTCATGACACATATTATGTTGTAGCCCACTTCCACTATGTATTATCCATAGGAGCCGTATTTGCAATTATAGGCGGATTCGTACACTGATTTCCACTATTTACAGGATACACTCTTCATGAAACCTGAACAAAAATTCACTTTGGTGTAATATTTGCAGGAGTTAATTTAACATTTTTCCCTCAACATTTTTTAGGTCTAGCCGGGATACCTCGACGCTATTCTGATTACCCAGACGCATACACCCTGTGAAACACAGCCTCCTCAGTTGGGTCTTTAATTTCTCTTGTAGCAGTAATTATAATAATATTTATTATCTGAGAGGCTTTCTCAACAAAACGCGAAGTACTCCTAACTGAACTTACCTCAACAAACATTGAATGACTTCACGGCTGCCCTCCACCATATCACACATTTGAAGAACCAGCATTTGTTCAAACACCCTATCGGACTTAACGAGAAAGGAAGGAATTGAACCCCCTTAAGCTGATTTCAAGTCAGCCACATGACCAGTCTGCCACCTTCTTAAGATATTAGTAAATTATTATATTGCCTTGTCAAGGCAAAGTTGTGGGTTAGACCCCTGCACATCTTAACATGGCCCACCCAGCACAATTAGGATTTCAAGATGCAGCATCGCCTATTATAGAAGAACTCTTACATTTTCACGACCACGCATTAATAGCCGTATTTTTAATTAGTACGCTGGTTCTCTACATTATTACCACCATAATAACAACAAAATTAACAAACACAAATGCAATGGACGCCCAAGAAATTGAAATGGTCTGAACAATCATACCTGCAATTATCCTCATTGTCATCGCCCTTCCATCACTTCGCATTCTTTACCTAATAGATGAAATCAGTGACCCACATTTAACGGTCAAAGCAATTGGCCATCAGTGATATTGAAGTTACGAATTCACTAACTACGAAGACCTTGCATTCGACTCCTACATAATCCCCACACAAGACCTGACTCCAGGACAATTTCGACTTTTGGAAGTAGATAGCCGCATGGTGGTCCCAATGGAATCCCCAACCCGTATGCTAATTACAGCAGAAGATGTTTTACACTCCTGAGCTGTTCCCGCACTAGGAATTAAAACAGATGCAATTCCAGGACGATTAAATCAAACATCCTTTATTGCAACTCGCCCAGGTGTTTTTTATGGTCAATGTTCTGAAATTTGTGGAGCCAATCACAGCTTCATACCAATTGTGGTCGAAGCAGTGCCTTTAAAAACCTTTGAAAACTGATCTTCATCAATACTAGAAGCCTCACTAAGAAGCTAATACAGAATAGCAACAGCCTTTTAAGCTGTAGACAGGTGACCTAATTACCCTTAGTGAAATGCCACAACTCAACCCAGGCCCATGATTTGCTATCTTAATCTTTTCATGATTGATTCTCCTCACAATTTTTCCACAAAAAGTAACAAAACATCTATCAATAAACGAGCCCGCCACTCAAACCACAGAAAAATCTAAACCAACCCCATGACCCTGACCATGAACCTAAGCTTCTTTGATCAATTTATAAGCCCCCTCCTTCTTGGTGTCCCACTAATTGCGGTCGCAATCGTAATACCAGGACTTCTACTCCCAACCCCTTCAAATCGATGAATTAGTAATCGCCTTATCACACTACAAACATGGTTTGTTAACAACTTTACAAAACAAATCTTCTCCCCAATCAATCTAGGGGGTCATAAATGAGCCCTTATACTAACATCCTTAATGCTATTTTTAATCTCAGTAAACCTTCTTGGTTTACTTCCATATACATTTACCCCAACCACACAACTATCACTAAATATAGGACTAGCTGTTCCATTATGATTAGCTACAGTATTAGTTGGTCTACGAAATCAACCAACCGTTGCCCTAGGACATCTTCTCCCTGAAGGTACCCCCACACTGCTGATCCCCGTCCTTATTATTATTGAAACCATTAGCTTATTTATTCGCCCTCTCGCTCTTGGAGTGCGACTAACAGCTAATCTCACAGCAGGCCACCTCCTCATTCAATTAATTGCTACAGCGGCTTTCGTGCTTCTCCCCATTATACCTGCCGTATCCATTATTACATCAATTATTCTCTTCCTTTTAACTATTCTTGAAATTGCGGTTGCAATAATTCAGGCTTATGTATTTGTCCTTCTATTAAGCCTTTATTTACAAGAAAACGTATAACCATGGCCCACCAAGCACACGCCTATCACATAGTAGACCCAAGCCCTTGACCCCTAACAGGAGCAGTAGCAGCCCTTCTTCTCACCTCAGGGCTCGCTATATGATTTCACTTTAATTCCCTAAGCCTTCTTTACCTTGGCTTAATTATTATGATCATAACAATACTTCAATGATGACGTGACGTAATTCGTGAAGGTACATTCCAAGGTCACCACACCCCGCCTGTTCAAAAAGGTTTACGATATGGCATAATCCTGTTCATTACATCAGAAGTCTTCTTTTTCATTGGTTTTTTCTGAGCTTTTTATAATTCAAGCCTAGCCCCAACCCTTGAACTAGGAGAATGTTGACCCCCTGCAGGAATTACCCCACTTAATCCGTTTGAGGTGCCACTACTCAATACTGCAGTTTTATTAGCCTCAGGAGTTACTGTCACATGAGCTCATCATAGCATCATGCAAGGCAATCGCAAGGAAACAATTCAATCACTTGGCCTAACTATCCTTCTTGGCCTTTATTTCACAGCCCTTCAGGCAATAGAATATTATGAAGCCCCTTTTACAATCGCAGACGGAATCTATGGGTCAACATTCTTTGTTGCCACCGGCTTCCACGGCCTACACGTAATTATTGGCTCTTTATTTCTAGGGGTGTGCCTAATTCGACAAATCCAATATCATTTTACTTCAAAACACCACTTTGGATTTGAGGCAGCCGCCTGATATTGACACTTTGTTGATGTTGTATGACTCTTCCTCTACGTCTCCATTTACTGATGAGGCTCATATTTTCTTAGTATTAATACCAGTACAAGTGACTTCCAATCACACAGCCTCGGTTAAACCCCGGGAGAAAATAATGATTTATACTACTTTACTTACTGCATCAGCAGTAGCTACCTTATTAGCTTTAATTAGCTTTTGGCTACCACAAATTTCACCTGACACAGAAAAACTGTCACCTTATGAGTGCGGTTTTGATCCACTAGGCACTGCCCGTCTACCTTTTTCTATACGATTCTTCCTTGTCGCTATTTTATTTCTTCTATTTGACCTTGAAATCGCTCTTCTTTTGCCCACCCCATGAGCAATTCAACTTAACACTCCAATATTAACAATCTTTTGATCACTACTAATTTTAACGCTTCTAACCATTGGGCTGATTTACGAATGACTACAGGGCGGGTTAGAATGAGCAGAATGGGTAATTAGTCCAAACAAGACAACTGATTTCGGCTTAGTAAATTGTGGTTTAACCCCACAGTCACCCTATGACCCTCATACACTTTAGCTTTTGTAGCGCATTCATCTTAGGCCTTACAGGGCTAGCTTTTCACCGAACCCACCTATTATCAGCCCTTTTATGTTTAGAAGGCATAATATTATCCCTATTCCTTGGGTTATCGCTTTGATCTTCTCAAATATCCTCTATTTCATTCTCTCTCGCCCCTATACTTATTCTCACATTTTCTGCCTGCGAAGCAGGCACAGGACTAGCTCTTCTAGTAGCCACCACACGAACTCACGGCACAGATAACCTTCACAACTTAAACCTCCTACAATGCTAAAAATTATTATTCCATCTTTTATACTGGTCCCACTCGTATGACTCTCCCCATCAAAATGAGTTTGAACATTTTCCGCCTTCCACAGCCTATTTATTGCCATAATTAGCCTAACATGATTTGCTAGCCCAACAGAAAGTGCTCACTTCACAACCCAAGTTTCATCAATTGATCAACTCTCATCCCCACTACTAATCTTATCTTGTTGACTCCTCCCGATTATAATCATTGCAAGTCAAAATCACTTGACACTAGAACCTCTAAACCGACAGCGAACATATGTCACCACTCTAGTTTCCTTGCAAATCGCGCTCGTTGTAGCCTTTTCCGCCACAGAACTTATTCTATTTTATATTACATTTGAGATTACACTTATTCCAACGCTCATGTTAATTACACGTTGGGGAAATCAAGCAGAACGTTTAAATGCAGGCATTTACTTCTTATTTTATACACTAATAGGATCACTACCTCTGTTAGTTGCTTTATTATCACTACAAAACTCCGAGGGAACCTTATCTACATTACTTATACAACTCAACACTCCACTTATAATATCCTCCTGAGCTAACAAAGCTTGATGACTTGCCTGTTTGATTGCATTCATAGTTAAAATACCTCTTTACGGAACCCATCTCTGACTTCCTAAAGCCCACGTAGAAGCACCCATTGCCGGCTCAATAGTTTTAGCCGCAATTCTCCTTAAACTTGGCGGATACGGTATTTTACGAATCTCTATACTTCTACCAACTTCAATAAGCAACCTGGCCTATCCATTTATTATCCTAGCCCTTTGAGGGGTTATCATGACCAGTTCTATTTGTCTTCGACAAACAGACTTAAAATCAATAATTGCATATTCTTCAGTTAGCCATATGGGCTTAGTAATTGCCGCAGCAATAATCCAAACACCATGAAGCTTTAGTGGCGCAATTGTTTTAATAGTGGCTCATGGACTTGTCTCCTCCGCCTTATTCTGCCTCGCCAACACAAACTATGAACGAACCCACAGCCGAACGCTCCTACTCTCTCGAGGCATACAAATTATTTTACCCCTTATGGGGACCTGATGACTACTATCTAATCTAGCAAACATAGCCCTTCCACCATCACCAAATCTCATGGGGGAACTATCTGTTATGATTGCTATATTTAACTGATCTAACTGAACAATTCTACTCACAGGCACAGGCACATTACTCACCGCAGCCTATTCTCTTTATATATTTCTAATAACCCAACGAGGCCCCACCCCCCAACACCTCACAGCCTTAAACCCAACACACACTCGCGAACACACCCTAATACTTCTACACCTACTTCCAATTGCCCCATTAATTATTAACCCCTCCTTAATTTGAGGGGCTTTTTCATGTAAACATAGTTTAGCAAAACACTAGATTGTGATTCTAGAGTCAGGAGTTAAACCCTCCCTGTTTACCGAATAAGATCGGAACACCAAGAACTGCTAATTACTTGTCACCGTGGTTCAACTCCACGGCTTACTCGGCTTTTAAAGGAAAAAGTCGATCCGTTGGTCTTAGGAACCAAAGACTCTTGGTGCAACTCCAAGTAAAAGCTATGAATCTCCCACTTATCTTTAGCTCTTCTTTGCTACTAACAATTATTACCCTTCTCTTTCCAATTCTCCTCAATCTTATGCTAAAACAGCCTACAGCCCACCTCACAAAGTCCAGCGTAAAAATTGCATTTTTCATCAGTCTAATCCCACTATTTATTTTTCTTGACCAGGGCACAGAATCTGTTGTCACAAACTTCAACTGAATTACTCTTAACACATATGATATTAATATAAGTTTTAAGTTTGATTTATATTCAACAGTATTTATTCCAATCGCCCTTTTTGTGACATGGTCTATTCTAGAATTCGCAATTTGATACATATCAACTGACCCACTGATAGATCGGTTCTTTAAATATCTACTAACTTTCCTAGTAACAATAATAATTCTTGTCACAGCCAACAATCTCTTCCAGTTATTTATTGGGTGAGAAGGAGTCGGAATTATGTCATTTCTCCTAATTGGGTGGTGATATTCACGCGCAGATGCAAATACCGCAGCACTACAAGCAGTTATTTATAACCGAGTTGGAGATATTGGCCTAATTCTAAGCATAGCCTGACTTTCAATTCACTTAAACTCCTGAGAATTACACCAAGTCTTTATACTACAAAATAATGACATAACCCTTCCGATCTTAGGCTTTATTTTAGCGGCAACAGGCAAATCAGCCCAATTTGGTTTACATCCATGACTTCCTGCCGCAATGGAGGGCCCAACCCCAGTATCAGCCTTACTCCACTCAAGCACTATGGTAGTAGCAGGAATTTTTCTACTAATTCGTATTCACCCCATTATAGCAAACAACCAACTTATACTAACTACTTGCCTCTGCCTTGGTGCCATAACAACCCTATTTACAGCAGCATGCGCCCTCACACAAAATGATATCAAAAAAATTGTTGCCTTTTCAACATCCAGCCAACTAGGCCTAATAATAGTCACAATCGGATTAAATTGCCCACAACTGGCCTTTCTCCACATTTGCACCCACGCCTTCTTCAAAGCCATACTATTCCTATGTTCTGGCTCTATTATCCACAGCTTAAATGACGAACAGGATATTCGAAAAATAGGGGGACTTCAACACACACTCCCAATTACAACCACCTGTCTCACAATTGGTAGTCTTGCTTTAATAGGCACACCATTTCTAGCCGGATTTTTTTCAAAGGACGCAATTATTGAAGCACTAAACACCTCCCCCGCTAACTCCTGAGCACTTGTCCTAACTATCCTAGCCACTTCTTTCACAGCAATTTACAGTTTTCGCATTATTTACTTTGCCTCAATAAATTTCCCACGCTCATTGCCACTTTCTCCAATTAATGAAAACAACCCCTTAATTTACAATCCTATTAAACGCCTTGCCTGAGGAAGCATCCTTGCCGGACTTATTTTAACATCAAACTTAGACCCCATTAAAACACCAGTTTTAACCATACCACTTCTAGCCAAATTAGCAGCACTACTAGTTACTATTTTAGGCCTAATTATTGCATTCGACCTCTCTAACATTACTACAAAAAAACCAAACACCCCATCTTACAGTCATTCTTTTTCTAATCTTTTGGGGTTCTTTCCTAATATTATTCATCGAACATTGCCCAAACTCTCATTAAACATAGGACAAATCATCTCCACACATCTCCTAGACGTGAACTGATATGAAAAAATAGGACCCCAGGGAATTGCTAACCAACAACTGCCAATAATCAAAACCACTACAAACATTCAACGAGGCCTAATTAAAACCTACTTAACAATTTTTCTCCTAACAACTGCGGCAGCCGTTATACTAATCTAACTGCACGAAGACCCCCACGATAGTGCCCACGAGTCAATTCTAAAACAACAAACAACGTTAATAATAAGATTCAACCCCCAACTACCAACATGAGGCCTCCCGACGAGTATATCAAGGAAACCCCAACCAAATCACCACGAACAACCGCCATCTCATCACCAAATAACAACTCACTAAAAGTCAAACCCCCTACCATATAGCACCCACCTGTGACCAACAGTAGATACACCAAAACATACCCAACAACAGATCAACTCCCCCACGCCTCAGGATATGGCTCTGCAGTCAAAGCTGCAGAATAAGCAAAAACTACTAACATTCCCCCCAAATAAATTAAGAACAATACCAAAGATAAAAAAGAAGCCCCAAAACTCACAATTACACAGCACCCGGCACCAGCAGCCACTACTAACCCAAGAGCCGCATAGTACGGAGAAGGGTTAGAAGCAACCGCCACTAGCCCTAAAACTAACCCAACTATAAAAAAGGATACTAAGTAAGTCATAGTTCTTACCTGGACTTCAACCAAGACTAGAGGTCTGAAAAACCACCGTTGTATCTCAACTATAAAAACCTTCTGATGGCACCCAACCTCCGAAAATCCCACCCCTTAGTAAAATTTATTAACGGATCCTTCATCGATCTCCCCGCCCCATCTAACATCTCAGCATGATGAAATTTTGGCTCTTTACTGGGCATCTGCCTGATCATTCAAATCCTCACCGGCCTATTCCTAGCAATACACTATACAGCAGACACCACAATAGCATTTTCATCGGTCGCCCACATTTGTCGAGATGTCAACTACGGATGGCTTATTCGTAATTTACACGCAAATGGGGCCTCTTTTTTCTTCATTTGCATTTATTTTCACATTGGCCGCGGCATTTACTACGGGTCATTTTTATTTAAAGAGACCTGAAATATTGGGGTAATCTTGTTGTTCTTGGTTATAGCGACCGCTTTTGTTGGCTACGTTCTCCCATGGGGTCAAATATCCTTCTGAGGTGCAACAGTCATCACGAACCTCCTGTCAGCTATTCCCTATGTTGGCACAACACTAGTTCAATGGATCTGAGGCGGATTCTCAGTAGACAATGCTACACTAACCCGATTCTTTGCCTTCCACTTCCTTCTTCCATTTGTCATTGCAGGAGCCACCATTATTCATCTTCTTTTTCTTCATGAAACAGGCTCAAACAACCCAACAGGACTAAACTCAAACACAGACAAAATTCCATTTCACCCATATTTCTCATACAAAGACCTCCTCGGGTTTCTAATCATATTAACAATATTAGCTCTACTCGCTATATTTTCCCCAAACCTATTAGGAGACCCAGACGACTTCACTCCCGCCAATCCACTAGTTACACCCCCCCACATTAAACCAGAGTGATACTTTTTATTTGCTTATGCCATTCTTCGATCTATTCCAAACAAATTAGGGGGAGTGCTAGCCCTAGTCTTCTCAATTTTAATTCTCGCCCTTCTACCCCTTCTCCACACGGCCAAGCAACGTAGCCTAATATTCCGACCAATCACCCAAATCATCTTCTGATCACTAATTGCAGACACCCTTATCTTAACATGAATTGGAGGACAACCAGTTGAGGACCCTTTTATCCTCATCGGACAAGTGGCCTCACTAATCTACTTCTTCATCTTTCTCATTCTATTTCCCCTCTCAGGATGACTGGAAAACAAACTACTAAACTGATGTCAACGTAGCTTAATGAAAGCACCGGTCTTGTAAACCGAAGAATGAGGGCTCACCCCCTCCTTTGTCACACACTGTTGGCAGTTGTTGGCGATCGAAACAAGAGGAATTAAACCCCCACCACCGACCCCCAAAGCCGACGTTCTCGTTAAACTATGTTCCGCTCAATAAGCAATTTATATTCCTCACGAATATCCACATTATTTAGTTATTTATGCATATAGACTATATATGTATAATCGAGCATTCATCTATATTCCTCACGAATATCCACATTATTTAGTTATTTATGCATATAGACTATATATGTATAATCGAGCATTCATCTATATTCCTCACGAATATCCACATTATTTAGTTATTTATGCATATAGACTATATATGTATAATCGAGCATTCATCTATATTCCTCACGAATATCCACATTATTTAGTTATTTATGCATATAGACTATATATGTATAATCGAGCATTCATCTATATTCCTCACGAATATCCACATTATTTAGTTATTTATGCATATAAGACTATATATGTATAATCGAGCATTCATCTATATTCCTCACAC